ACTAAACAACTCAAAAGTTTCTATTGTTATGTTGGGTCCACAATGAATTCTATGGATCCTTAGGATTGGTGTATTCTTTTCTATCCTATAGTTTCTATAGATCGAGCTAAGTATCACAACCTTTTCCTGTATATTGTCCTTTTCATTTCGTGTTAGAATAGAAACTTTACTTGTTAATTTATTATTAATTTAAAATTTAAGTCGATTTGACGAAAAAAATGATTTCTTCTTTCTTTTTCTTTCTAGTCGAGAACAACTTTTTCAATGCGAATTTGACAAGACAGGGAAGAAGCAGTCTTTTTTTATACTTGAAAGGGGGTTACAGCATATTCATATAGGGTGAAGTACTATTCCGGATTTACACAAAAGAAAATATTTTTTCAATACTCACACTCCTTATTAGTTAATAATCCTAGTCATTCAATTTCTATGTTTATTGGGATAGGAAATAGGATACTCAAATAAATGGTTTAAATGATTTTTCATCGAATGACTATTCATCTATTGTATTTTCATACAAATAAATAGGGGCAAGAAAACTCTATGGAAAAATGGCGGTTTAATTCGATGTTGTCTAAGGGGGAATTAGAACACAGGTGTAAGTTAAGTAAATCGATGGGCAGTCTTGGTCCTATTGAAAATATCAGTGAAAGTGAAGATCGGGATAGAAATCAAAAAATGTCTAATTGGAGGGATAGTGACAGTTTTAGTTATAAAAATATTGATCATTTATTCGCGGACATTTGGAATTTGATCTCTGATGATATTTTTTTAGTTAGGGATAGTAATGGGGACAGTTATTCCATATATTTTAATATTGAAAATCATATTTTTGAGATTGACAATGATCGTTCTTTTCTGAGTGAATTAAAAAGCTCTTTTTCGAATTCTCGGAATTCTAGTTATCTGAATAATCGACCTAAGAATGACGATCCCGACTACGATCGTTACATGTATGACACTCAATATAGTTGGAATAATCACATTCATAATTGCATTGATAGTTATCTTCAGTATCAAATCTGTATTGATACTTATATTGTAAGAGGTAGTCACAATTACAGTGACAGTTACATTTATAGTTCTATTTGTGGTGAAAGTAGTGAAAACGAGCGTTACCATATAAGAACCAGCACGAATGCGAATGATTTAACTAGAAAGGGAAATTCTAATGATCTCGATCTAACTCAAAAATACAGGCATTTGTGGGTTCAATGCGAAAATTGTTATGGATTAAATTATAAAAAATTTTTTAAGTCAAAAATGAATATTTGTGAAGAGTGTGGATATCATTTGAAAATAAGTAGTTCAGATAGAATTGAACTTTTGATTGATCCAGGCACTTGGGATCCTATGGATGAGGACATGGTCTCTTTGGATCCCATTGAATTTCATTCAGAGGAGGAGCCTTATAAAGATCGTATTGATTCTTATCAAAAAAAGACAGGATTAACAGAGGCTGTTCAAACAGGGATAGGCCAATTAAACGGTATTCCCGTAGCAATTGGAGTTATGGATTTTGAGTTTCTGGGGGGTAGTATGGGATCCGTAGTCGGGGAGAAAATTACCCGTTTGATTGAGTATGCTACCAAAAAAGCTCTACCTCTTATTATAGTGTGTGCTTCCGGAGGTGCACGCATGCAAGAAGGAAGTTTGAGCTTGATGCAAATGGCTAAAATATCTTCTGCTTTATATGATTATCAATCAAATCAAAAATTATTTTATGTATCAATCCTTACATCTCCTACTACTGGTGGGGTAACAGCGAGTTTTGGTATGTTGGGAGATATCATTATTGCTGAACCTAATGCCTACATTGCGTTTGCGGGTAAACGAGTAATTGAGCAAACATTGAATAAAACAGTACCTGAAGGTTCCCAAGCGGCTGAATATTTATTTCAGAAGGGTTTATTCGATTTAATCGTACCACGGAATCTTTTAAAAAGTGTTCTGAGTGAGTTATTTGAGCTCCACACTTTCTTTCCTTTAAGTCAAAACAAGTACAAATAAAAGTAGAATATTAAGTTCAATTCTTTTCTTTCTAGTAAATAATAAAGTAGTTAATTTATCGGAATCCAAGGTAAAAATACGAAGGATGGGACTTTTTTTGTTGACATAAGATTTAATTGTATAAAAAAGAAATTATTATACATATCATTCATGTCAAAAGATGAATAAGTCCATTTATTTAGTTATACATTCCTTGAACTATTTATTCTATATACTCGCTTAGATAGACACTTCGATCTATATTTTTCTATATTAATTCGAAATCCACTTTAATTTGAATAATTTGACATTTACAATTGAATAATTTAAATTAATAATTGTTAATTCTATTAATTTAGATTAATAATTTATGATCAAAATTAATATATAAATAGAATTAGATATATACGAATTAATAGGAAAAGGGGGATTCCATAATATCTATAATAGGATAAAAATCCAATAAATACAAATAGTAAATAATAATAAATAGAAAATAGAATTTTTTTGCTATCATTTGCGAATTTGATTTTATATCTATAATTCTTATATATAATTATTATAAGTATATAATTATTATAAGATATTTTTATAACAATAAAATAATAACAGGTACAAATAGTAAATCGAGGTACCCATTCTATGACAACTCTCATCTTTCCCTCTGTTTTTGTGCCTTTAGTAGGCCTAGTTTTTCCGGCAATTGCAATGGCTTCGTTATCTCTTCATATTCAAAACAACAAGATTGGTTAGATCCGAGAAGACCAAATCTCATCTATATTCTATATATAGAATATCATTTTTTTTTTTTCAAAACTTAGACTTGTATCATAACACAAATATTCATTTAGTGGAATATGATATAAGATGCGTCTTTCTATGAACATAACTTTTTTCAAACTTTTCTACATGTAGAAAATGATATATGGGTAAATGTATTCTAGCTATTTGAAAAGAAAATAGAACAAGATCCGTGGATGTCTGAAATGAAAAGTCAGTATATCTCTATATATTGATATCCATAGTAGGATCGTATAAGAAGGAGGTTAGTATTTTAGATCTAACCAATTTGATAAATTACTTCGAAAGATTCATATCAAAATAGTGCTAGTTGATGAAAGTTATTTCGGAAACAACAAAAAAGAGTAAATTCAAATTAATTTGGACTATTCTCTCAATTCCAAAAAAATGCAATTGAAATCGAATCAAGTAAAGTATGAGTTGGCGATCAGAAAATCTATGGATAGAACTTAGAGTGGGATCTCGAAAAATAAGTAATTTCTGCTGGGCTTTTATCGTTTTTTTAGGCTCATTAGGATTCTTATTAACTGGAACTTCTAGTTATCTTGGTAGAAATTTGATATCTTTTTTTCCGTCTCAACAAATCATTTTTTTTCCACAAGGACTCATAATGTGTTTCTATGGGATCGCGGGTCTTTTTATTAGTTCCTATTTGTGGTGCACAATTTCCTGGAATGTAGGTAGTGGTTATGATCGATTCGATAAAAAAGAAGGAATAGTGTCTATTTTTCGTTGGGGATTTCCTGGAAAAAATCGTCGCATTTTCCTCCGATTTCTTATAAAAGATATTCAGTCCGTCCGAATAGAAGTTAAAGAGGGTATTTATGCCCGTCGGGTTCTTTATATGGAAATAAGAGGCCAAGGGGCCATTCCTTTGACTCGTACTGATGAGAATTTGACTCCACGAGAAATTGAAGAAAAAGCTGCTGAATTAGCCTATTTCTTGCGTGTACCAATTGAGGTATTTTGAAAAAGAAACTAAAGAATAAATTCTTTCTTAGCAGGAGAGACAAAACCCAAGAATCTCCTTTCTCTATAACTGAAATTTCTTCAAAATGATCACTCGATATAAAGCAAACGCATATGGAATAGTCATAAAACAAAATAATTTTTGTGGTCTTTTCCTTTATATGTAGGGAAATCGATTGAATTCAATTCAGTAACAAATTGAAATAAAGAATTTTTCCTTTTCTTTTTAGTTTTAATTTGAAGTCCACCAAATGTTGGACTTGATACTTTAGATCCAGATAGATCTTGTAAATTTTTCATTTTTTTGTCAATCAAACTTTCTTTTTCTTTTTTGAGTTTGTGCTCTTTAATGACTAAACAATTGAATATCTTATAACTTTGTAATTTATTTTTTCTGTCTTGTTTTACCACTCTCTTTTGATCATTACAATATTCTTCCAAAATTCACTCCATTTTTCTATTTCGCACTTATGGCTAGTCAGTTAAATTTTTTTTTATATTCAATATTTTGATTTTGATAGAAAAAGGATTCTTTTTTTTCGTCTCAAAATATGAATAATATTTCATTACTTGAAGTGATTTGTTCGAGCATTTTTCGAAATACTTTTTTAAAATTTAGATATCGGGAAATCCTTTTTTTTTGATTTCCTGGTTAGTCCTTGAGTCTAATAAAGAAATAAACAAAAAAGAAATCAAAAAAAAAATGGATACCCTAGAAGAGAACCCATGCTTGATAAAAATTTTGGATCACATAGAATCGGCGAATAAAATGGGTTCATTAACAATTCACAAATGAAAAAATGGCAAAAAATAAAACATTTTACCCTTTCCTCTATCTTACATCTATAGTATTTTTGCCCTGGTGGATTTCTTTCTCATTTAATAAAAGTTTGGAATCTTGGGTTACTAATTGGTGGAATACTATACAATCCGAATCTTTTTTGAATGATATTCAGGAAAATAATATTCTAGCAAAATTCATAGAATTAGAGGAACTCCTTCTCTTGGAGGAAATGATTAAGGAATACTTAGAGACACATTTACAAAAGTTTCATATAGGAATCCACAAAGAAACGATCCAATTAATGAAGATATACAACGAAGATCATATGCATACGATTTTTCACTTCTCGACAAATATAATATGTTTCATTTTTCTAAGTGGTTATTCTATTCTGGGTAATCAAGAACTTGTTATTCTTAACTCTTGGGCACAAGAATTCGTATATAACTTAAGTGATACAATAAAAGCTTTTTCTATTCTTTTATTAACTGATTTATGCATCGGATTTCATTCGCCTCATGGGTGGGAACTAATGATCGGTTCTATCTACAAAGATTTTGGATTTGTTCATAACGATAAAATTATATCTGGTCTTGTTTCCACCTTTCCAGTAATTCTAGATACAATTTTGAAATATTGGATTTTCCGTTATTTAAATCGCGTATCCCCATCACTTGTAGTGATTTATCATTCAATGAATGATTGACAAATGAGTAGATTATTTTTGTGACTATACATAAGCAAAACTTTGAAAATCGTACTTATTCTTTCTATTTGTACTGATCCCAGGGATTTTTTCTATATTATTAGAGTAAAATTTTTCCATTTAAAGTAAATAACATAATTGTGGATAGAGAACTATATTAGTGATCTACCCATTTTATTGTAGAAATTTTTGGGATCCATAAGTATACCATGCCAACTAAAAATACTTTTTCTTGGATAAAGAAACAGATTACTCGATCCGTTTCTGTATCACTCATCATATATATCATAACTGGGGCATCTATTTCAAGTGCATATCCCATTTTTGCACAGCAGGGTTATGAAAATCCACGAGAAGCGACTGGGCGTATTGTATGCGCCAATTGTCATTTAGCTAATAAGCCCGTGGATATTGAAGTTCCACAAGTAGTACTTCCTGATACTGTATTTGAAGCCGTTGTTCGAATTCCTTATGATATGCAATTGAAACAAGTTCTTGCTAATGGTAAAAAGGGAGGTTTGAATGTGGGGGCTGTTCTTATTTTACCTGAGAGTTTTGAATTAGCTCCTCCTGATCGTATTTCCCCTGAGATAAAAGAAAAAATGGGTAATCTGTCTTTTCAGAGCTATCGCCCTGATAAAAAAAATATTCTTGTGATAGGGCCTGTTCCTGGTCAGAAATATATTGAAATTACTTTTCCTATTCTTTCACCCGATCCCGCTACTAAGAAAGATGTTCACTTCTTAAAATATCCTATATACGTAGGTGGAAACAGGGGAAGGGGTCAGATTTATCCCGACGGAAGTAAGAGTAACAATACAGTTTATAATGCTACAACAGCAGGTATAGTAAGCAAAATCGTACGAAAAGAAAAAGGCGGATATGAAATATCCATAGTAGATGCAGCAGATGGGCGTCAAGTGGTTGATATTATCCCTCCAGGACCAGAACTTCTTGTTTCAGAGGGCGAGTCTATCAAATTTGATCAACCATTAACAAGTAATCCTAATGTGGGTGGATTTGGTCAGGGAGATGCAGAAATAGTACTTCAAGATCCATTACGTATCCAAGGGCTTTTATTCTTCTTAGCATCTGTTGTTTTGGCCCAAATATTTTTGGTTCTTAAAAAGAAACAGTTTGAGAAGGTTCAATTGTCGGAAATGAATTTCTAGACTCGCGGATTTCTCAACATCAAGTTAAAAAAAATTGTTAGTGATTATGTATAATAGAAGAAAAATATTTTAGCTTTTTATACTGTTTTTCTAGGAGATGCTGGAAATTTCTTTTACTGCATTCTTAGTCATAGTATGGAAATTTTGAAGAAAGAAGAAAGACTATTTAACTTTAGTCTTTCTTTTTTTTTATCCAAGTAGGAGTGGTGTGACTATCTTAGTCTTGCCAAATTTAAATGTCATAAAATACATCAAAAATTATTGATTCTAATAGAATCAAACTCAGCTAGATAGAAATAACCGGGAATATAGAAGAACAGCTCATCGTGGAGAAGAAATAAATCTAAGGGGTATTTTTGTCTTCCGAGTCTTCGACACAAGAAAAGTAATTTTTACAACCCTTTCTTGTGTTGCAAAAATAATGATTTTGGATCCCGTTCGTCAAAGATTACTATTCTTAGTTTCTAGTTTTCCATATATATAAGAATTCCCTCCTTTTATAAATATTACTTGTAAAGTAGTGGACAAACCAAAAAAGATAGAGAATTTTTTTGAGTAAGTAAATAAAATAGAAATTCTGCAATGAAGTTTTAAAAATTTTAAATTTTTCTGAAATAACTAGAGGAAAGCTATTACTCTATAAACTATTTCTATAATATCTAAATCTACAAAAATAGATATTATGTTATCCATTAAATCAATTGATTCGGTATTTTTTCGAACTTTGAAAGTATTAAAAGGTACTATGAAGGAACAGATGTTCTGAATTAATTAATTCAGTTTATTTTTCAAAAATATTCTAGTTTATAGTATTGTAAAATACAATGGAGTTTTTTTGAAACATTAAAAAAAGAAATCTGTTTTGTCATTTATACGAAAAAGATTCTGATTATTAAGAACTCAACGGTACCTTCCCCCTCGAATTAAACAAAGAAAGAAGGGAGTCCCATTGAGTTCTTTCTTATTCTTTGATGTCTACAAGACAATTCATCCGATTATTACAGGGATGAACCTAATCCGGAATATGAACCATAAAAGAAAACACCTAGTAAACCGATCACAAGAGTACCAGTTACAGT